GGGTTCTGCTTCTGGTGGTCCCGCTTATGGGGTCAAATCAATACGTTCTAAGAAGAAATATTGGAAGATAAATCTCATCGATCTTGTAAGTATCATACCAAATCCAATCATTTTTTCAAGAAATACGAGACATCTAAGTCGTACAAGTAAAGAGATCTATTCATTGATAAGAAAAAAAAAAAACGTGAACGGTGATTGGATTGATGAGAAAATAGAATTCTGGGTCGCGAACAGTGATTTGATTGATGATGAAGAAAGAGAATTCTTGGTTCAGCTCTCCACCTTAACGACAGAAAGAAGGATTGATCAAATTCTATTGAATCTGACTCATAGTGATCATTTATCAAAGAATGACTCTGGTTATCAAATGATTGAACAACCGGGATCAACTTCCTTACGATACTTAGTTGACATTCAGAAAAAGAATCTAATGAATTATGAGTTCAATAGATCCTGTTTAGCAGAAAGACGGATATTCCTTGCTCATTATCAGACAATCGCTTATTCACAAACCTCGTGCGGGGCTAATAGTTTTCATTCCCCATCTCCTCATGGAAAACCCTTTTCGCTCCGCTTAGCCCTATCCCCTTCTAGAGGTATTTTAGTGATAGGTTCTATAGGAACTGGACGATCCTGTTTGGTCAAATACCTAGCGACAAACTCCTATGTTCCTTTCATTACGGTATTTCCGAACAAGTTCCTGGATGACAAGTATCCTATTGATGATAGTGACGATATCGATATCGATATTGATGATGACCTTGATATTGATACGGAGCTGCTAACTATGTATATGACGCCAAAAAGAGACCAATTTGATATCACCCTTCAATTCGAATTAGCAAAAGCAATGTCTCCTTGCATAATATGGATTCCAAACATTCATGATCTGCATGTGAATGAGTCGAATTACTTATCCCTCGGTCTATTAGAGAACCATCTCTCCAGGGATTGTGAAAGATGTTCCACTGGAAAGATTCTTGTTATTGCTTCGACTCATATTCCCCAAAAAGTGGATCCCGCTCTAATAGCTCCGAATCGATTAAATACATGCATTAAGATACGAAGGCTTCTTCTTCCACAACAACGAAAGCACTTTTTCATTCTTTCATATACTAGGGGATTTCACTTGGAAAAGAGGATGTTCCATACTAATGGATTCGGGTCCATAACCATGGGTTCCAATGCGCGAGATCTTGTAGCACTTATCAATGAGGCCCTATCAATTAGTATTACACAGAAGAAATCCATTATAGAAACTAATACAATTAGATCAGCTCTTCATAGAAAAACTTGGGATTTTCGATCCCAGATAAGATCGGTTCAGGATCATGGGATCCTTTTCTATCAGATAGGAAGGGCTGTTGCACAAAATGTACTTCTAAGTAATTGCCCCATAGATCCTATATCTATCTATATGAAGAAGAAATCATGTAAGGGAGGGGGTTCTTATTTGTACAAATGGTACTTCGAACTTGGAACGAGCATGAATAAATTCACGATACTTCTTTATCTTTTGAGTTGTTCTGCCGGATCGGTCGCTCAAGATCTTTGGTCTTCATCCAGACCCAATGAAAAGAAGTGGATCACTTCTTATGGATTCGTTGAGAATGATTCTGATCTAGTTCATGGCCTATTACTATTATTACTATTAGAAGTAGAAGGCGCTCTGGCTCTGGCGGGATCCTCGCGGACAGAAAAAGATTGCAGTCAGTTTGATAATAATCGAGTGACATTACTTCTTCGGTCCGAACCAAGGCGCGGGGCGTTAGATATGATGCAAAATGGATCTTGTTCTATCGTTGATCAGAGATTTCTATATGAAAAATACAAATCGGAGTTTGAAGAAGGGGCCCTCGATCCGCAACAGATAGAGGAGGATTTATTCAATCACATAGTTTGGGCTCCTAGAATATGGCGCAATCTATTTGATTGTATCGAAAGGCCCACTGAATTGGGATTTCCCTATTGGATTGGGTCATTTCGGGGCAAACGGATCATTTATCATAAGGAGGATGAGCTTCAAGAGAATGATTCGGAGTTCTTGCAGAGTGGAACCGCGCAATACCAGACACGAGATAGATCTTCCAAAGAACAAGGCTTTTTTCGAACAAGCCAATTCATTTGGGACCCTGCGGATCCATCCTTTTCCCTATTCAAAGATCAGCCCTTTGTCTCTGTGTTTTCACGTCGAGAATTCTTTGCAGATGAAGAGATGTCAAAGGGGCTTATTGCTTCCCAAACGAATCCTTCTACATCTATATATAAACGTTGGTTCATCAAGAATACGCAAGAAAAGCACTTCGAATTGTTGATTCATCGCCAGAGATGGTTTAGAACCAATAGTTCATTATCTAATGGATCTAATACTCTATCCGAGAGTTATCAGTATTTATCAAATCTGTTCCTATCTAACGGAACGCTATTGGATCAAATGACAAAGACATTGTTGAGAAAGAGATGGCTTTTCCCGGATGAAATGAAACATTTGATTCATGTA